GTTCAAATAGGAATTTGAACGTTCAATAATCATTACCTTAATTGTAGTATGGGATGGTGTTAGGTTTAATAATGCCAATGGCCTTTAAGCTCTTATGGAATTGACAAGTTGTAACTGGATAGTTCTGTTCTCAATCCATGACCAAACTCAAATTTACTTTATAACATACCCTACTCTTTTCTGATTTTTTTCTCATTTATCTTATTTTCTTAATCTTATTTATTATTATTATTACAGTTCTGTGCGAATTGAAGTGACGAGTAACAACTCGATGGCTATCATAGAGCTTACCACAAACATAAGTTGTTTTATTGGAAAGAATATAAGCAACTCAATCAGTTCCACAACGAACTAGTTCACAACCAATTAATGATTCCGAATACGGATTCCGGTTTTTTTATGTTTCTTGGGTTGAGTTATTGGTGGATCATAGGATCCATATCAGAATCAAGTACTTATTTCGTTTGGTATAATTTTTTTACTTGTTCCATGGATCTAAATTATTGGGATAATGAAATCATTGAAAATATAAAATTCTGTATCTTCATAAATATATTAGTTAATAATTAAGTAATAATAATAATTAAGTAATAATAATAATTAAGTAATAATAATAATTAAGTAATAATAATAATTAAGTAATAACAATTTAAGTAATAACTTTTCAACTTCAACATTGAATTGATTTAATCTTATCATTTGACCAATTGTAACTTCTTTATTTTTATTTGAATGAATTTTCATATTTGATTTTGTTCCTTTCGAAATATATAAGAGCTGGTGAATCGGAAACAATTAATTAAATTAAAAATTAAAAGGTTTGGTTTTTTATGGAACATACATATCACTATGCGTGGATCATACCTTTTGTTCCCCTTCCAGTTCCTATAGCCATAGGGGTGGGACTTCTCTTTGTTCCGTCGGCAACAAAAAATATTCGTCGTATATGGGCTTTTCCTAGTGTTTTATTACAAAGTGCCATTATGATTTTTTCAGCCAATCTAGCTATTCAGCAAATAAATGGCAGTCCTATCTACCAATATGTATGGTCTTGGACCATAAATAATGACTTTTCCTTATACTTTGGGCACTTGATAGATCCTCTTACTTCTATTATGTCAATATTAATTACTACTGTTGGAATAATGGTTCTTATTTATAGTGACAATTATATGTCTCATGATCAAGGCTTTTTGAGATTTTTTGCTTACATGGGTTTTTCTAATGCTTCCATGCTGGGATTAGTTACTAGTTCCAATTTGATACAAATTTATATTTTTTGGGAATTAGTTGGAATGTGTTCATATCTATTAATAGGGTTTTGGTTCACACGACCCCTTGCGGCAAGTGCTTGTCAAAAAGCCTTTGTAACTAATCGTATAGGAGATTTTGGTTTCTTTTTAGGAATCTTAGGACTGTATTGGATAACGGGTAGTTTTGAATTTCGGGATTTGTTCGAAATAGCCAATAATTTGATTGATAATAATGGGGCCAATTCTTTATTTCTTACTTTGTGTGCTTCCTTATTATTTGTTGGTGCGGTTGCTAAATCTGCGCAATTCCCCCTTCATATATGGTTACCTGATGCCATGGAAGGCCCTACTCCTATTTCGGCTCTTATACATGCTGCTACTATGGTAGCAGCGGGGATTTTTCTTGTAGCTCGTCTTTTTCCTCTTTTTACAGCCATACCTTACATAATGAATATAATTTCTTTGGTAGGTATAATAACAATACTCTTAGGAGCTACTTTGGCTCTTGCTCAAATAGACATTAAAAGAAGTTTAGCCTATTCTACAATGTCTCAATTGGGTTATATTATGTTAGCTTTAGGTATGGGATCTTATCGAGCTGCTTTATTTCATTTGATCACTCACGCCTATTCGAAAGCATTATTATTTTTAGGATCTGGATCCATTATTAATTCAATGGAAACCATTGTTGGATATTCTCCAGATAAAAGCCAGAACATGGCTCTTATGGGCGGTTTAACAAAATATGTGCCAATTACAAAAACTGCATTTTTAGTTGGTACCCTTTCTCTTTGCGGTATTCCCCCTCTTGCGTGTTTTTGGTCCAAAGACAAAATTCTTAATGATAGTTGGTTGTATTCACCAATTTTTGCAATAATAGCCTGTTTCACAGCAGGGTTAACTGCGTTTTATATGTTTCGGATGTATTTACTCACTTTTGAAGGGCATTTGAACGTTAATTTTCTAAATTACAGTGGCAAAAAAAATAATGCGTTCTATTCAATATCCATATGGGGCAAAAAGGGACCTAAAGTGATAAAAAAAAAATTCCTTTTATCAACAATTAATAATAACGAAAGGGATTCTTTTTTTTCGAAAAAACCATATCCACTTGCTGGTGCTGGTAATGTAGTAACAAATATGATACGACCCCTTATTACTATTAAAAATTTTGCCAATAAAAAAACTTCTATGTATCCTTATGAATCGGACAATACTATGTTATTCCCACTTCTTGTATTGGTCTT